AATCACAAAAACTTTTTTGATTCTGGATCTACTACCAGAAATTCAATGCGTAATCTCAGCATTCAATGTGTATTCCTGAATAATCTCATTTTTCAATTATTCAACCATTTCATTTTACCAAGTTCCACGTTAGCCAGATTAGTCAACATTTCTATGTTTCGATGCAACAACAAGATTTTATTTTTAACAAGTAGTTTTGTTGGTTGGTTAATTGGTCACATTTTCTTCATGAAATGGGTTGGATTGGTATTATTCTGGATACGGCAAAATCATTCTATTCGATCTAATAAGTATCTTGTGTCAGAATTGAGAAATTCTATGGCTCGAATCTTTAGTATTCTCTTATTTATCACCTGTGTCTACTATTTAGGCAGAATGCCGTCGCCTATTGTCACTAAGAAACTGAAAGATGAAGAAACCTCAGAAACGGAAGAAGGGGGAGAAAGAAAGGAAGAAAGCGATGTAGAAACAACTTCCGAAACGAAGGAGACTAAACAGGAACAAGAGGGATCCACCGAAGAAAACCCTTCCCTTTGTTCGGAAGAAAAAGAGGATCTGGACAAAATAGATGAAACGGAAGAGATCCGAGTGAATGGAAAGGAAAAAACAAAGGATGAATTTCACTTTCAAGAGGCACGCTATCAAGATAGCCCAGTTTACGAAGATTCTGATCTGGAGACCCATCAAGAGAATTGGGAATTGGAAAGACTGAAAGAAGAAAGAAAGAAAAGAATGAATAAAAAGATTGACACATAAGAAAAATACAAAAATAGGTAAGATGAGATTCGTCCACCTCCCATATATTTTATCCCTTCGCCCATAAAGAAACTTGCAACACCAACCCCATTTAGAATTCCATCAATTATATATTGATCAAAAAACTGAGTTAGCTTGGATAACCCTCTTATACTCATGGTAAAAATCCCAGTATAAAAAATATCTATATAACCACGATTATATGACCAATTGTATATCACACCTTTTATTTTGTCCAGAATAATTCTTTTAGGACTCCTTTTGAAAAAGAAATTAATTAAGCTCAAATTTTTGAAAGATGAATAAATAGATCCATAAAAAATAGATGCTATCAATAGTCCGAAAAAAGATATACTTACTGAAAAAAAAGCATTTGACAAAAATCCATACCAATCCTCAGAAGAATTTAATTTTGGATGAAAAAGGGTTGTCGATGGAATTAACCATTTTGATAATAGATCCAAACCTATTACTCCGCCGTTCAAAGGAATTCCTATTGATCCAATGAACAAAGTAAATAGTACTAATACAAGTAGAGGAAATAACATAGTATTGCACGATTCGTGAGGATACATATAAGTGTACCTATTTTTAAAATAGGTACTAAAGTCTCGTATCTTACTTCTTACATTCTTGTCAATTTTCGATAGATCTTTCGAAAAAAAACAAACCTTATTCTTATTCATTTTTTCAAAAATGAAATTCCTATTTACTTTCTTCAGTGTCTCTTTTCCCCATAGAGATATTGAATAAAACGAGCTATTTTTTGTACTACTAAGACTACTATAATATTGAAAATGAATGCGCAAATACCCATCAAAGGTAAGTAAGTACATCCGAAACATATAAAATGCGGTTAATCCTGTTGTGAACCAAGCTATTAGTGCGAAAATTGGCGAGTACAACCAACTATCGTGAAGAATTTCATCTTTGGACCAAAAACAAGCAAGAGGGGGAATACCACAAAGAGAAAGTGTACCTAAAAAAAAAGTAGTTTTTGTAATTGGAACATATTTTGTTAAACCTCCCATAAGAACCATATTCTGACTTTTCTCTGGTGAATACCCCACAAGGGGTTCCATTGAATGAATAATGGACCCGGATCCCAAAAACAATAAAGCTTTAGAATAGGCATGGGTGATCAAATGAAATAAAGCAGCTCGATAAGAACCTATACCTAGAGCTAACATAATATAACCCAATTGAGACATTGTAGAATAAGCTAAACTTCTTTTAATGTCTCTTTGGGCAAGAGCCAAAGTAGCTCCTAAAAGTACTGTTATTATACCTACTAAACAAATGAGATTCATTATGTAAGGTATCACTATGAAAAGAGGAAGAAGCCGAGCTACAAGAAAAATTCCTGCCGCTACCATAGTAGCAGCGTGTATAAGAGCCGAAATAGGAGTGGGACCTTCCATAGCATAAGGTAACCATATGTGAAGAGGGAATTGTGCGGATTTAGCAACTGCACCAACAAATAAGAAAAAGGCACATAAAGTAGCAAATAAATAATTGACCCCATTATTGTGGATCAAGGTATTCACTATTTGGAATAAATCCCGAAATTCGAAACTACCAGTTATCCAATAAAATCCTAAGGTTCCTAATAATAAGCCAAAATCTCCTATACGATTAGTTACAAAAGCTTTTTGACAAGCACTTGCTGCAACGGGTCGTGTGAACCAAAAACCTATCAATAAATACGAACACATTCCCACTAGTTCCCAAAAAATATAAATTTGTATCAAATTGGAACTAGTAACTAATCCCAACATTGAAGCATTGGAAAAACTCATATAAGCAAAAAATCTCAAATATCCTTGGTCGTGAGACATATAATTGTCACTATAAATAAAAACCATGATTCCAACAGTAGTAATTAGTATTGACATAATAGAAGTAAGCGGATCGATCAAGTGTCCGAACTCTAATAAAAAATCATTATTGATGGTCCAAGACCATAGATATTGATAGGTCAAACTTCCATTTATTTGCTGAATAGACAGATTGGCCGAAAACCACAGAGCTAGACTTAGTAGTAAAACACTCGCGAAAGCCCACATACGACGAAGATCTTTTGTTGCTGTCGGAATAAGTAGAAGTCCAAATCCTATTGACATAGTAACTGGGAGCGGAAAAAGGGGTATTATCCATGCATATTTATATGTATATTCCATAAGAAAACCTATTGTTCTTTTTTTTGTATAATTGTTTCCGATTCACCAATTCTGATCTCTTTCGAAAAGAACAAAACAATAAGAAAAAAAAAGATATGAAAAAGATCAAATATTTTAAATAAAAGTTGCAAATGGTTGGTCAAATAATTAGTAAAGTTTATTACTTAGTTATTGATATTATAGAAAAGAAATATATTTCTGAGATAATATGACATCCTATGAGATTTTGAATAATTGTATTTTCTCTTTACATTACATTCGAAATAATTAGAATGTAAAATTATGCAATTGAATTTCTAGATATTGTATGATCTATTTCTATATTTAATATAGATTTAAGTTTCTAAATTTCTTATATTACAGTTCAGTTACAGATTTATTTATCTCTTTCAATTTTTAGATTTTTTCTTTCTTTTTTTAGCTTTGTATATTTTCTATTTTTTTTTCTTTTCTTGATATTCTAACTTATAATTAGAACCCTCCATTCACTTTCTATTCTTTTTAGACTTTATTTTAATTTTAAACTTCTATCTTATAGACATATATAAGATAGAAGATAATTCTAATACTAAATTTTAAGACTACTATAGTTCTTAGAATTATTTTTTTACTTTGTCTAATCTTTAGAATCTTTATCTTTATATATTATAATTCTATATTTTCATACTTTTTTATCCTTATAATATAAGAAATACAAAAAAAATATATATATATTCTATATAAATATTCATACTATATTATATTTAGTATTTACTTTACTATTTTACTATTTCATATGAATAATGAATATTTGTATACAATATATATTGTATATATGATTTTATATATTCTGTATATATTCTATTAAATCTTAAAATGAAATAAAAAATATGAAATTATTCATATTTAAAAATTACATTCCTTTTTTCTATTCTTTTTGTATATATTACTTTCTAAAACAATAGAGTATCTAATACATATGTAATTATTAAATTATGTAAATATTAGAATGAAGTGAAGATAGAAAATTAAAATTTATTTGTCTTATTTGTCTATTAAACTAGAATCGTTTAAGAAATTTTTAATTTTTTTATTTTACTCTTTTTTTCTATTTGTATGTTCTTATATTATTGAGGGAAATTAATGGAATTAAGTATAAATAATAAATAATAAAGAGTAATTGATTTTGAAGAATATATGTCTTTCACATACAACGATAAAAATGAGTTACCTACCTTTTGAATGGCAGTTCCAAAAAAGCGTACTTCTACGTCAAAAAAGCATATTCGTAGAAATATTTGGAGGAAAAAAGGCTCTTTAGCGGCAGTAAAAGCTTTTTCTTTAGCTAAATCTGTTTCCACCGGACAGTCAAAAAGTTTTTTTGTACGACAAAGAAAAGTATTGGAAAAAGATTAATTGACATGTCTCAAAGAACATCCAATTTTTCATTTTTGATTTGGAAGGCAAATGATTCAAATTTACTAATGTATTGTGTATATTGTGTATTGTATTTTTATTTCACTTCTCCAGATTAGTTAGAGCTAGGTAATTTTAAAAATAAAAATCTTTTTGTCTACTTGTCTACCGGATTCAAAGTACTCCTTATTTTGTATTGTATTTTTTTTTTATTATCATTTTTTATATTTTGTATAGTATTTCTATTATGTTCTATTTTAGAATTCTGTTTATTTCAATTTCTATTGGTTGATATTGAATTCGTGAGATGGTTTTTTCTTTTAAGAAGGTGTTGGGTTTAAAAATCATTTGAAAAAAAAAATCATGAATTTGATACCTCCGAAGATACTAATTCAGTATTATTGATATTGAACATTTCCATATGATTTTCCATTCATATGGAAATGCATCTTTCTTCATTGTTTACTAAACTCTATTGAATATCGACAATTCAACATGAATTTACTATGATTCTTTAAGGCAAGCCGCCATGGTGAAATTGGTAGACACGCTGCTCTTAGGAAGCAGTGCTAGAGCATCTCGGTTCGAGTCCGAGTGGCGGCATAAATAATAGAATAATTCCTATTATAGACACAATAGATCAAATAGAATATTAGAATCTAATTCTATTAGATTTAATCCTCAATTTCAATTATTTTATAGGGACCTTTTTTTATGATATTTGTGACCTTAGAACATATATTAACTCATATTTCCTTTTCGATCATATCAATTGTGATTATGATTCATTTGATGAATTTATTAGTCTACGAAATCGAAGGATTACGTAATTCGTCAGAAAAAGGGATGCTAGCTACTTTTTTCTCTATAACAGGGTTTTTAGTTATTCGTTGGATTTCTTCGGGACATTTTCCCTTAAGTAATTTATACGAATCTTTAATCTTCCTTTCCTGGAGTTTCTCCGTTATTCATATGATTCCGTATCTTGGGAATCCTAAAAATGATTTAAGCGCAATAACTGCACCAAGTGCCATTTTTACCCAAGGTTTCGCCACGTCAGGTCTTTCAACTGACATGCATCAATCCGCAATCTTAGTACCTGCTCTACAATCTCAGTGGTTAATGATGCATGTCAGTATGATGCTATTGAGCTATGCAGCTCTTTTATGCGGATCGTTATTATCAGTTGCTCTTATAGTGATTACATTTAGAAAAAACATCGATTTTTTTTTTAGAAACAAAAATTTTTTAAGTTTTAGGAAGTCTTTTTTATTTGGTGAGATGGAATATTTGAACGAAAAGGGAAGTGTATTAAAAAAGACTTCTTTTCTCTCATTTCAAAATTTTTACAAATATCAATTAATTCAGCGTTTGGATTATTGGAGTTATCGTGTCATTAGTTTAGGGTTTACCTTTTTAACCATAGGCATTCTTTCTGGAGCAGTATGGGCTAATGAAGCATGGGGTTCTTATTGGAATTGGGACCCTAAGGAAACTTGGGCATTTATTACTTGGACCATATTTGCAATTTATTTACATATTAGAACAAATCCAAAATTGCAAGACCAAGGCACAAATTCGGCATTTGTGGCTTCTATAGGATTTCTCCTAATTTGGATATGCTATTTCGGGATAAATCTATTAGGAATCGGGTTCCATAGTTATGGTTCATTCCAATTAATATCTAGTTAAATAAACTACATGAAGAATACATAAAAACATCGTCTGATACACAATGAAAATTTGTGCGAGTTTTTGAAAACCGTTTGAATGGAGGAATTATTCAAATGGTTCTCAAAAACTCTAGATGTATCTCATTACAATTATAATTCACTCTTCTTTTTTTCATTGTACAACGAAAAATAGTAAAAATAGTAAAGTCAAAGAATTCTAAGATTTTAATTAATGAAAATTATTTATTATTGAATCTAGAAAAAGAATTTAGATAGTAGAACTTGTATCTTGTCAACCGATAACGGGAGAACGAAATCAGGGTAAATACCAATTCCTATTACAGGTAGAAAGATACAGATCGAAACAAATAGTTCTCGTGGTCCAGAATCAAAAAATTTTGAGTTTGGAATATTGAATAGCTTGTATCCATAGAAAATCTGACGTAACATAGATAATAAAAAAATAGGAGTTAATATCATTCCAATTGCCATTACAAAAGTAATTAACATTTTTGGCATGAAAAGATATTTTTGGCTAGTAATTATTCCAAAAAAGACTAAGAATTCCGCAACAAAACCACTCATTCCTGGCAATGCAAGAGAAGCCATTGAGAAACTACTAAACATGGTAAATATTTTTGGCATTGGGATAGATATCCCCCCCATCTCTTCGAGATAAACAAAACGTATTCTATCACAACTCGTTCCCGCTAAGAAAAAAAGTGCAGCACCAATCAATCCATGAGAGAGTATTTGTAAAATGGCTCCATTGAGTCCCATGCCAGTTAGAGAACCAATTCCTAGAATTATGAAACCCATGTGAGATACTGAAGAATAGGCAATACGTTTTTTTAAATTGCGTTGACCGAGAGAGGTTGAAGCTGCATAAATGATTTGTATTATTCCTACTATCACTAACCAGGGAGAAAATCTCGAATGAGCATTAGCTAATAATTCCATATTGATCCGAATCAATCCATATGCTCCCATCTTTAATAAGATTCCAGCTAAAAGCATACATGTACTGTAATGTGCTTCCCCGTGGGTATCTGGTAACCATGTATGTAGGGGTATCATCGGCGATTTGACAGCATAAGCAATAAGAAAACAAAAATAGAGTATTATTTCCAATGCTGCAGGATACGATTGATTAGCTAATTTTTCTAAATCTAATGTCGGTTCATTGGAACCATATAAACCCATACCTAAAACTCCTATTAAGAGAAAAATAGAACCTCCTGCAGTGCACAAAATAAACTTTGTAGCCGAGTACAGGCGTTTTTTTCCTCCCCACATGGATAAAAGTAAGTAAACAGGAATTAATTCTAATTCCCACATGATGAAAAAAAGTAAAAGGTCTCTAGAAGAAAATGATCCTATTTGGCCACTATACATTGCTAACATCAAGAAATAGAAAAATCGCGGATTTCGAGTAACTGGCCAAGCTGCTAAAGTAGCTAAAGTAGTTATAAATCCTGTCAGTAAAATGGGTCCGATGGAAAGTCCATCGGTTCCCAGTCTCCAGTGAAAATCAAAAAGATTGATCCATTTTGAATCCTCCTTCAATTGGGTTAAGGGATCGTCCAATTGGAAATGATAACAAAATACATAGGTCATTAGAAGGAGCTCTAGGATACATATACATAGAGTATACCACCTATAAACCTTATTTCCCCTATGAGGAAAAAAGACAATTGAAGAACCCGCAAATATGGGCAAAATAAGAAGTATTGTTAACCAAGGAAAAGAACTCGTGATAAAGACAAGATAAATTTTGACGAGAAACCCCGTGCTCGAGAGAAGAATAATAGATTTTCTTTTCTCGAGTACGGACTTTGTTCGGTAAAGAGGAATCAAATGATTCAAGTTGAGTTTTTTGTCACATATCAATAAGAAAGACCCATGCTGCGAGTTGTTTCATGCCATAAATAAACACGGACACTCAAAAAATCCGTTGGGCAAGCGGATTCACATCTCTTACAACCTACACAATCCTCAGTTCTTGGCGCAGAAGCAATTTGCTTAGCTTTACATCCGTCCCAAGGTATCATTTCCAATACATCCGTGGGGCAAGCTCGAACACATTGGGTACACCCTATACATGTATCATAAATCTTTACTGAATGTGACATTGGGTCTATAAATTCCAGTTTTGAACACAAAAGATTTTCGATCTGGTAAAATAGAAAATGAAAGAAATACTCTATTTTTTCTATTGTAGACACCAGACGAATCAATGATTTATCAAAATTTGAAGAATCAATAGATTTTCAAATCTGTTTATGAGAAAGGGCCAAGATACTTTGATTTCCGTTTCAATAACCATGAAATATGAGTTGTACATACGAATTCAATTCATGTTAATTTTACTATATTTTTATATGAATTAAGAAGATCTTAATTCTTATTGAATTTAGAGAATTTCTATATTTTTATCTTAATTCAATGAAATTACCTAGAATGGAAAATTTAAATTGAGAATTTAGTAGGATTCTAGGAATCCTAAGTAATCCTATTCATATAGAAAATCTTAATTCTATCAAATCAAATAGAAAGAATCTAATTCTAACTAATTCTAATTTAGATAGAGAATATTAAGTTCTAATATTATATTTCTATTATTATTAATATAATCATAATAGAAATAATATGTATGAAGAATTATAATTAATTATTCAACAAATTCGATTGATTGATACGAGTTGATTTTCTGTTACGATGTATGGACGAAACAATAGCTAGCCCAATAGCTGCTTCAGCAGCCGCAATGGCTATAACAAAGATTGAAAAAATTTCTCCTTTTAATTGCCGACCATCAAATAGATCGGAAAATGTGACGAGATTTAGATTCACCGAATTCAGTATAATCTCAAGACACATAAGTGCTTTAACCATGCTTCGGCTTGTGATCAGTCCATAGATACCAATAGAAAATAAATAAACACTTAGAAAAAGTACATGCTCTAACATCATTGATAAACTCCTCATCAATCTCGATTCATTTCAATATGAACAAGAATTCAAATTAAACTGATTCAGCTGACTAGAATAGAAGAATTACAGAACAAAAGAAGATATTCAGAGTAGATTGAAAGAAAATAGATGAAATCTATTTTCATTCTTTCATTCTCAAAATAGAAGTTCTTCTTTCTTATTAGATTATTGACGAGCCATAGTAATTGCACCTATCAAGGAAACTAAAAGAATTATAGAAATGAGTTCAAAAGGAAGATAAAAATCTGTGGATAAATGAATCCCAATTTGTTGAACGTTACTTATTAAGTCCTGTTCTATAATCTGATTTGATCTTGTAGTCCGAAAAATTCCGGACCATGACGTATCGGGGATAGTAATCATTAATGAAAAAAAAATACTTGTACAAACCAGTGAGGTGATCCTATCTCCAATGGTCCACAAATAGGAATCATTTGAATATTCTGAACTGTTCATGAACATCACAGCAAATAGGATTAATACATTTATGGCTCCCACATAAATAAGGAACTGTGCGGCAGCTACAAAAGAAGAATTCAATGAAATATAGAATAAGGATATACAAATAAAAACCAATCCCAATGAAAAGGCAGAATCAATGGGATTCGTAAGTAATACTACTCCCAGACCTCCTAATATAAGAACTAACCCCAGAAATACTACAAGAATATCATGTATTGGTCCAGGTAAATCCATTATGAAAGAAAAGATAAATAAAGAAGTCGAAATATTTCATGACCTTACTAAGGGGCCTGGAAAGGAACTATTTTTTTTATATGATACCTTTCTAATTAAATTCTAATTAAATGAAAAAAAAAGATGAATATCTTTAGATAGATAAAAGAAAGTTTTTTGGCTAATCCTACTTTATTCCAAAACAAATCTTAGTAATTGGTAATCGTTCTTGAACAAAGGGCTTTTTCCTTTTTCATTTGAGTTGTTGAATCCATAACTCTAACTGTTTTAATTGTGTAATCTTCAATTATTGCCATTGGTAACCGACCTAAAGAAATTTGATTATAATTCAATTCGTGACGATCATAAGTGGAAAGTTCATATTCTTCAGTCATCGATAAACAGTTTGTTGGACAATACTCGACACAGTTACCGCAAAATATACAGACCCCAAAATCAATACTATAATGAAGCAATTGTTTTTTCTTAATATCTTTTTCAAATTTCCAATCAACAATGGGAAGGTTTATGGGACATACGCGAACACATACTTCACAAGCAATACATTTATCAAATTCAAAGTGGATTCGACCACGAAAACGCTCTGATGTGATTGATTTTTCATAAGGATATTGAATAGTTACAGGTAAACGATTTGTATGGGATAAGGTAATTATGAAACTTTGTCCAATGTACCTTGCAGCTCGTATTGTTTGTTTGCCATAATTCATGAACCCAGTAACCATAGGGAACATATTATAGATATCCATGAATAAAATTTATGTTTCTTTCTCTTGGCTGAGAGAAGTTCTGAATCTAGAATCTCATTATTGTTTTCTTTGAATTTCTTCTTTTTTTCTAGTTTATAGTGAAACAAGTTGAGAAGAAGTTGTCAATAATAGATTACCTAGAGAAATAGGTAAAAGAAATTTCCATCCAAGATTTAATAACTGATCCATTCTCATCCTAGGTAAAGTCCATCTTGTTGTGATAGGAATGAACAGAAACAAAAAAGCTTTAGCTAAAGTAATAAAGATACCAATTGCTATGACAAAGATTCTAACCATTTTATTTATTCCAACAAGTTCAGTAAGAGATATGTACTGAAAAGAAAAATTCCACCCACCTAAGTAAAGAACTGTTGCAAATAATGAAGAAACTAATAGATTTAGGTAAGAAGCAAGATAAAATAACCCGTATTTTATACCTGAATATTCGGTTTGATAACCTGCTACTAATTCCTCCTCTGCTTCCGGTAAATCAAAGGGTAATCTTTCACATTCTGCTAGAGAAGACATTAGAAAAACTAGAAACCCTATGGGCTGACGCCACAGATTCCATCCCCCAAAACCATATTTAGACTGTGCCTCAATTATATCAACTGTACTTGAACTGTTAGATAATTCTAGTCGATGACAACATCACTGCTCCCATCGCTATTCCAAAACCGTACATGAAACCTAAGCTTCATACGGCTCCTCTATGGCCACAAATAAATTTAAGGTTAAGGACTGGTTCAGTATTATTGCTCTCCTTTTACCCTAGGTAAATAGAATGGAGAAATACATTGGAGGTTGGAGAGGCCTCAATTCGACCAATAAAATTCTGTCTGCTAGAATAAGAAAAAGCACTTCCGAATTGATCTCATCCCTTATAATGAAAATAATCAAAATTTCTCTTTGTTCAGCAATAACTTAATCCTTCAATCAAATACTCGTTCTATTCATAAATAGCAAGAATTGGGCATTAGTTAATGAATCATGATAAGAATTTCCATATGCATATGTATGAAAAAACGAAGAACTCAATATTTTCTTATTATTCCCTTTTTATTCTTTTTTATTATATTCTTGTATTGCATTCTATTTGTATTGTTCCTGTTCTTCTTTCTGAAAACTAAAAAAAAGAAAATAAAGGATTAATTCGTTCTTGATAGTCATTTCTTGAATCAGCGAATAGTAGCATACTCTAGATTGGAATCGCGGGGAAGTACTGCTTGATCATTTCTACCAACTTCAAGCCCTTATTAGGATTCGTTTTATGCAAAAACACCTTTTTTTGATACTTTACATTATTTCCATTACTCATCCTTTGCGTACTTTTGTGTTCCTAACTGCCCGCTTCTTTTTGATTGATCCCCAGTATAGTAAGAAATACAGTTGATCTTTTGCATCCGCTTCAAGATATGACGATTAATCAAATAATCTTAATCTTGGGGTAAACAACTTATGTTTACTTCAATTTCCTTCTTGTACCTAGGGGAATGAGATTTTTGTTTTTTTACTGCAAATTGAGGAGCAGTTTTGTTTCACTCATAGAACTATCTGGTTTAACTTATCGAACTGAAATGTTGAAAACAACAAATCTTTTTTTTTTATTCTTTTATTTCATATTCCTATTTACATATTGAATTCTATTTATATTGAAATTCATTTCTTTTCTAGAAATATAGAGAAAAAAGTTCATGTTCAAACGAATCGCACGTAGAGATATTGCTAACACACATAGAGTTAATGGTATTTCATAACTAATTGATTGAGCTGCAGCTCGTAGACCGCCTGAAAAGGAATACTTATTATTTGATCCATATCCTGACATAAGAAGACCAATGGGGACAATACTTGAAATAGCAATCCATAAAAAAACACCTATACTGAGATCCGCCAAAACAAGGTGATATCCAAAAGGAATTACTAAATAACTTAGTAGAATTGAGATAACCCCTATAGAAGGTCCGACCCTAAATAAAAGAATCTTCCCTCTAGAGGGAAGAAGATCCTCCTTCAAAAAGAGTTTTGTCCCATCTGCTAAAGCTTGAAGAATTCCTATTGGGCCGGCATATTCAGGTCCAATACGTTGTTGTATTGCTGCGGATAGTTTTCTTTCTAACCACACAATTACTAATACCCCCATTGTGATTCCTAAGACAAGGGTAAAAATGGGGACAAAAATCCATAGGAGTCCATAGACTTCTTTTAAGGATTCTAATATAGAAAAAGAATTGATAGTTTGTACTTCAGTCGTATCAATTATCATTTCAACGATCAACTTCTCCCATAATGATATCTATACTACCTAGTATCGTCATGATATCAGCCAATTTCATTCTTTTAACTAGCTGGGGAAGAATTTGCAAATTGATGAAGCCGGGTGGACGAATTTTCCATCTCCAGGGGAAAACGCTACTATCTCCTATTAAATAAATTCCTAATTCTCCTTTTGGGGCCTCTACCCTTACATAAAGTTCTTGTTTTAAAAATTCAAAATTGGGTGAAAGTTTTTTAGTAATAAATCTATATTCAAAATTATTCCATTCGGAATTCTTTGTCCTATGAAAGCGGCGGTTTTCTAAATTCTCATAAGGTCCTCCAGGAATTCCTTCTAGAGCCTGTTGAATGATTTTTATGGATTCTTGCATTTCACCGATTCGTACTAAATAACGAGCTAATGTATCGCCTTCTTTTTGCCATTTGACTTCCCAATCAAATTTATTGTAACACTCATAACGATCAACTTTACGAAGATCCCATTGGATCCCAGAAGCTCGTAACATTGGTCCTGATAAACCCCAATTTATTGTCTCCTCCCCACTAATAATGCCCACTCCTTCAACTCGTTCCAAAAAAATGGGATTTCGCGTAATGAGTTTTTGATACTCAAAAACTTCTGTTAAAAAATAATCACAGAAATCAAAACATTTATCTATCCAGCCATAAGGTAAATCCGCAGCTACTCCTCCGATGCGGAAATAATTATGCATCATCCGCATACCTGTGGCGGCTTCGAATAGATCATATATCAATTCCCTCTCTCTGAAAATATAGAAAAAGGGAGTCTGTGCACCGATATCGGCCATAAAAGGTCCAAGCCATAACAAATGGGAGGCTATACGGCTCAGCTCCAACATAATCATTCTGATATAACTGGCCCTTTTAGGCACTTGAACACTTTCCAATCGTTCTGGTGCATTTACTGTTATTGCTTCTGTGAACATAGTAGCTAAATAATCCCAACGTGTTACATAAGGCAAATATTGTATAATTGTTCGGTTCTCCGCTATTTTTTCCATCCCTCTGTGTAAATAGCCCAATATAGGTTCACAGTCAATAACATCTTCACCATCCAGAGTAACGATCAGCCGAAGAACACCATGCATTGATGGGTGGTGAGGACCCATATTGACTATTATGAAATTTTTTCTTGTAGCCGGTACAGTCATATTTTTTTCCTTAATTCATTCTTTCATGAATTTCTTAAAATAAAAAAAAAATAATAACTGAACTAATAAAAAAAAGAATGAAAAAATAAAAAAGAACAAGGATAAGAATAATAAAATAATAAGAAATTCAAATGAAATTAACGGGTTTTTGGTTCCCGAATATCTAACTTATCCATTAATTTCTTATAACGCACTTTGTTTTTCTTTGACAAATAAGTCAATAATCGTTGACGTTTTCCCAGAATTTTTCGTAGACCCCTTTGCGATAAAAAATCTCTTTTGTGCAATTCTAAATGTGAAGTAAGTCTCCGTATCTTACTGGTGAAATGGAATACTTGAAATTCAACAGACCCACTATTTTTTTCTTTTTCTTCTTGTGTAATAACTGAGATGAATGCATTTTGGACCATAAATGAAAATTTATATCTTTATTTTCTGTAAATTTTACTGATCAGGAAAAAGAATAATATTTTTTATGCCAGTTATTTTCATCTAGTATACATCAAAATTGTATTTCATTCATATATCACTTTGTTTTTTTGTTTATGTTTTGTATATTTGATTTGGATCAAATATACAAAACATATATGTATTCACGAAAGAGAAGAAATTTTTTTTACTTAAAAGGATTCCGCTCCTCCTAGTGAAAATTGAGACACTAGGAAATCCACTCTAAATTTTAGAATTTTTCATTGGGATTGAATTCATTATGAATTGTTAATACATATGTATTCTTGACATACTGAAACGACTGCTGTTATTAGTATCAAACCAATAGCGATTCATACAAGCTACATCTTCTAATCGATAATTGGGCCAAAGAAACAATTTGAATTTCATGAAATTTTTTCCATCTGTATTAATATGTTTGTCCTCATTCAAAAATTGACCACAGTTTTTTATTTTGTTCTCATTGCAAAATCTTGGATTTCTATCCACAACATTCCAATTCCGGGAATTGAAACAAATTCGAATTCGAAATTCTCTCCGACGTCTGGGAGATAGAATATTTTCAGGAACAAGGAAATCATAATGATTCTTGTTTACACTCCAAAATATGTTGCTGTGTTGTGCAATGGATTTTTCAAACCCCCCTTTCTCACTATATATATTTTTTTTGTCTTTTTTATTCGTTTGGTGCTTCTTCTTATCGACCGATGAAATATCCATAGTTTGATATATAATAGATTTTCCGTCCCTTCTTTTAGATAGACAAATTGGTTCAATAATAAATATTCCCCTTCTTATCACTTCTGCAAGAACTGGGTCCTTGTGAATCAGCATTTCGTCTAGATTTATTTCCCCTCTTTGAATAGAAGATATAGTAATTTCCTTTGTATTTATCAGTCTAAGTAGGAGACAATATAGCTTTATATTTTTTAGTATTTTTTGGTTAAAGAAATTAGTCCATCTTAATTGAAAAAGGAAATATTTTTTCAAAAAGGAATCTAGTTCCATTTCATTTTCATTCTTATATTGGTTTTTTATACCTTTTGTCGTTTCTAATCTTGCGTAATCTTCTTCAACAGCTTTTTTCTTTTTTTGTGTTAGTAGATTTGATACAAGATTTTCTTGGCCCTTATGAATATTTTTCCTTTTTTCATTTCTATAAAAATGAAAAAAGAGTGATTTGATTGGGATGATCCAAGGTTGAATCTTATATATATCAAAAAGTAGCACAAATTCTTGAAAGAGCCAAGGTTCTAGATTGGATATAGTATCGTGATTTAATGCGGTATCGTAGAACCTTTCTTGATTCATTCCCATGCAATCAAAAAAGATACTTTTTTGATTTCGTGGTTTGATATCTTGATCAATCATAGGAGAAAAAAGATTTTTTTTTTCCATTTTTGGGAAATTCTTAATTTCAGTCTTAGTATTTTTCTGAATCTTTATGCCAATATGTGCATTGGTCCAGATCTCCATATTTTTTATAAAACAAAGATTTAGAATTTTACAATCAAAATATTTTCTATCCAAATTTGTATTTCTATCAATAAGATATCCTTTTTCTAGATAATCATTACTAGGTATACTGACCAATACATAAAATGATTCAGGTTTTGATGTATTTAAATGATATGGAATATCTGGGTCCCCGTTTATTTCTAATATTGATCCAGAAATGTATGAATTTTGGAGGCTTATGTATTTATATGATAAAAGATCATATCTGTAATGTTTTTTCCATTTGTATTTTTGATCTAAATCAAATTTGATTAATTCCTTGTTTTGAATAATACGACGTTGATTGATTCTATTTCGCCATTCTTTAGGTACTAATCGAGACTTTTTTTTTTGAGAGAAATCGTATTGATAATGACCTTTTAACCAGTTTTTCCATTCGTTCATTACATACGTATGAATTTTATTATGTCTTGGTTTGTAATTAAATATTCCGTGTATCATACAATAGTCTTTTAATTTATCCTTAAAAAAAGGATAGCTCCCTTGATATTGAAGTACAGGTCTCAAGTGAGACTGATTCAGTAATTGGTTAAGTAATTGGGTTTGTGATAATTTGTAAAATACATATGCTTGGGACAGGGAAGATACATTCCAATAATTATTGGAATTTTGATTCCTATTCTCAGTATTATCAGTATTTGAAAACAATTTTTTTATAGTCAAATTTAAATTCATTTTATTTTTATTTGTTTCATCACTTCCTTCTTTTTCTTTATTTATTTCATTGTTGTAAATGGGTTTATTAAAGATCTTTTTTGTTGATTCAAAGAAAAGTTGTGCATTTATCTTAGAAATGGTATAGAGCAAAATATCTATGTATATTTTTTCAATGAATGATTTGATAAAGTAGTGTGATTTACGCATTAATCGGATATTTTTACTTTTTAATATTTTCAAAATATGTTTCTGTGAGCCCGATCTTTTATTATCATAAATTAAAACTATTTCTTTTTTTTTCTTGTCTTTTGCAGTTCGTTCAATTTGATTCCTTATTTTAATTGTCTTATCAGAAAGATCTTTCATTCTTCTTTCTATTAGTGAATAATTTAACCAATTCATCGTTCGAATTAGAACGGGCGATTCGCGAAGAATCTGCTTATTTCTTTTGAAATCTTTTTTGTTTTTGTTCGTTTCATATACTTTTTCTTTCCTCAATTCAAATAAGAAAATTGGATTGGCTTTCTCCAGGTTTTTCATTATTAGTTTGATAACTCGAACTATTTTGATGACCCATTTTGTTTCTTCTTTTTGAACTTTTAGAAAGGATTTTTTTTCTTTCTTTAAAAATTTTAGAACTTGTAAAAAGTTCTTTTTCACCTTGTTTTTTTTGAGTTCTTTAAAAATAGGTTTAAAAAAACAAGGTCGTTTTCGGGGAGAACCAAAGGTATTTCTCGCTTCCGTTCCATAGATTGTTAAAAAACAAAAACTTTTTTTTTTGTTTTTTTTTTTTATTGGATCTCTATGATGATATCGTACCTTAGATTTTTGCCAAGGTCTTAGACAGAAAGGAGATAGAATCTTTATCTGAATACCTTCTGTTAACCAATCTTGGGGAAATTCTGTTTCTGATAATTGAACACCACTATGGGTGCATTTAATATGTCTTTCTCTATTCAATTCCTTGAAATCCTCGTCCCACT